TTTTAATAAAAATAATTATCTATAAGAAAAACTTATGGATATAAAAACTTAACTACTATATATTAAATAAGACCTAAGGGGTCCCTTCCCCTTTCGGTCCACTTAGGTCTTTATTATATATTTAATAAAATTAAATATATAAATAAACCCAATATATTAATATAAATATTAATATATATATATAATACTACAGGACTTCTCCCATCCTGTAGTATTATATATATTGTATATTATAAGTTTACGTATCGTTAAACTTATAATATTATTATATTGATATATATATTATTTAATATAATATATATATTCAATACTAATCTATTCTTACATAAATAACTATCTAACCTTTATCATTATATACTTCCACCTCTTTCCTTCAAGGGAGACGGTGGATAGTAATGATAAAGAACTAGTTAGATAGAGAGATTATCTTATGTAAGATAGATTGTATAATGTATACATATATAATAGTAAACTAGAAACCTAGTTTACATTTTATATATTTATATAATATATATTTATTTATATCTATAAATAAATATATATAATATTATATATTATTATATATATACCTGATATATCTAATTTATATATATATATAAATAAATTATATATATATATATTAGATTATATATATAAGGTATATATATAACATATTAGTACCTGCCACGCCAGGTACTAATACCTTATATATTAATAATATTTTATTAATATATAAGATTATATAAAGTTAATTTAACCTTTAATTAAATTAGCTTTATATATTATAGATATTATTATATACCTTTGGTATATAATAATATATATATATATATAATATATATTATAGCTAATATATATTATATATATATAATATTATATATAACATATATATATATATATATATATATATATATATATATATATATATATATATATATGTATATATATGTATACATAAAGTATACAATATTCTACATTTCTTATTAATAAAATATAACATTAATATACGACACCTCTAATTTTAATAACTTCGGAAAGATTATAAAATTAGGACGAATTTATAGGGTAAATTCTTTTTTGCCCTTTTATAGGGGATTATATAATATATATATATACTACGTATATATATATATTGTATAATCTATATATATATATATATATATATATATATATATATATATATATATATATATATATATATATATATATATATATATATATATATATATATATATATATATATATATATATATATTTATATAAATATATATATATATATATATATATATATATATATATATATATATATATATATATATAATTATTATTATAATATATATAATATATATTATAATATATATTATAATATATATTATATATATATATATTATATAATAATATAAATATTATTATATAATACTATAATATTATATATATAATATATAATATTATATATATATTATAGTATATATTATATAATAATATATATATTATTATATAATATTTATAAACATATAACATATGTTTATTATTATAAATTATATAAAATTAATCATAACTCAAGTAAAAATTAAATATTTTACAATAAAACTACATATATTAATTCAACATATTATAGGCAGTCTTCATTTTTTTAACCCTAAAAAAAAGAAAGGGGAGCTCCTGCCTCCTCCTTTCTTAATTATAAAATTAATTAATAAGCTATAAAAATTATAGCAGAAGATTAAAACTTATTAGATTTATAAATAAAAATATAAAGACTAACACAAAATATAAAATTTAACACTTTTCTAAAAAAAGAAATGACCTTAATGATCTAAATTTCAGTTAATAAAAATAAAAAATATCACATGGTAGAAAAACATGGAAAACTTTTTGACATAAAATAACTCATATACCCTAAAAAATAGGCCTAAAAAAAGTGGTCCTGTAAGGTAGGGACCTTATAGCATTCACCAACCATTAGAAATCCTATTGATATGCAAATATCACATATCTAAGAAAAATCAGATACTTTTCCCAAAAACCTCATTTTTGAAAATTCTGAATTTGGCCCTGGGGACACATCTGACACCACGCCACAAAAATCACAAAATATAAAATTTAACACTTTTCTAAAAAAAGAAATGACCTTAATGATCTAAATTTCAATACCCTCCCTCTGCCTTACCTCTTTAGAGTTATAAATCTTATGTATGCAAAACATATATTTTAAATTAAAATAAAACCCCTTTTTTCTCTTAATTAAACTATAATAAAAATAAAAAATAATAAAATTACCGCACTATTAAAATTTAACCTTTTCATATAATTATTCCTTAATAAACTTGAAAATATAAATATTGTAAACCCTTTAGAATTTAAACCATTTAAGAATAAATCTATAAATTTTAAATTCTTTAATTTTAAAACAGAAAATTTAGCTAAATAATCAACTAAAAATTTATAAGTTAATTCTTTTAACAAAAACTTTAAAGATATAAAAGATAACAATAAAATTAAAAATACATAAAACAAAGGGACAAAAAAATCAATATACAAAAACAAAGAAGGAATATTTAATATATTAAAATTTAATCACCACAAAAAAGTAATAGAAAAAACTACTAATACTAAACTTAAACAATTTATATAATAACTACTTCTATAATGACTTACAACTTTATTAAAACTTAAAAAAAAACTCTTTCATAAACGATATCTATAACCAAAAGTTAAAAATACTGAAACAAAAAATATTAGTCTAAAAAAGATTATATAATTATTAGAAAAGAAAAACTCCAAAATAAAATCTTTTCTAACAGCACCACTAGAAAAAATTAAACCACAAAGACAAAATAAAGTTACCAATAATTGTAATTGAATAAAAGCTGGAAAATGACCATTTCCACTATAATTACGACCGTCCTGTTGTCCAAAAGAACAATGAATAATATAACCTACCTGTATAAACAAACAACTTTTAAACAAAGCATGACTAACTAAATGAATAAAAGAAACAAATCTTAATCCTAAGCCCAAAGTTACCATAGAAAAACCTATTTGAGACAAAGTACTTAAAGCAACTACTTTCTTCAAATCCTCTTCCACTAAAGCCGTAATTCTAGAAAAAAATATAGTAAACAATCCAATTACCAAAATCAAACTAACTAAATTCTTTTGTAAAACCAAATTACTAAAATTTATAAGTAAAATTAAACCAGCTGTTACCAAGGTACTTCTATGTACCAAAGAACTTACTGGAGTAGGCGCTCTTATAGCTTTAGGTAATCAACTACTAAAAGGAAATTGGGCACTCTTAGTAAAAGCTGTTAATAATAACAATAAAGAAACATAAAAACTAAATATACTAAAACTCAAAAAATAATAACCTCTAAAAATAGAACCACTAAAAAAAATAAATATAAAATAATCTCCTAAACGATTAGTTAAAGCCGTATTTATAGCACCTCTACAACTATCTCAATTATTGTAAAATAATACTAGAAAAAAACTAGAAATACCTAATAAATCTCAACTTAATATTATAGTAAAAATACTATTACTAAAATTCAACATAAATATCCTCCCAACAAAAATTAAAAGAACAAAATAATAATAATTAAAATTCAACTCACCGTTTAAATAATAACTACTAAAAACTAAAACTCTTAAAGTCACTAAAAATAAAATAAAAGAAAATAAAATACTATTAAAATAAAAATTAAACTTTAAGGAAAGAAAATCTCATTCCAACAAATAAAATCCAACCTTAACAATAGGAATAAAAGAACAAAATATTAAGCCCATAAAAAACACTAAACAAATCAAAAAAATAGAAATATTAATTCAACATATTATAGGCAGTCTTCATTTTTTTAACCCTAAAAAAAAGAAAGGGGAGCTCCTGCCTCCTCCTTTCTTAATTATAAAATTAATTAATAAGCTATAAAAATTATAGCAGAAGATTAAAACTTATTAGATTTATAAATAAAAATATAAAAACTAACACAAAATATAAAATTTAACACTTTTCTAAAAAAAGAAATGACCTTAATGATCTAAATTTCAGTTAATAAAAATAAAAAATATCACATGGTAGAAAACCATGGAAAACTTTTTGACATAAAATAACTCATATACCCTAAAAAATAGGCCTAAAAAAAGTGGTCCTGTAAGGTAGGGACCTTATAGCATTCACCAACCATTAGAAATCCTATTGATATGCAAATATCACATATCTAAGAAAAATCAGATACTTTTCCCAAAAACCTCATTTTTGAAAATTCTGAATTTGGCCCTGGGGACACATCTGACACCACACCACAAAAATCACAAAATATAAAATTTAACACTTTTCTAAAAAAAGAAATGACCTTAATGATCTAAATTTCATTTTTATTATAAGGAAAAAACAGAATTTTTTTACTTAAAGCATTTAACTAAAGCATCAAAAAACCGTACAAAAAACCTCTTGTTAGCAGTAGCCGGAACCTCTATTTCCATAGGATTAAACAGAGTAATATTAATCTTATTTTCGGGTCCTTCATAAGTAGTTCTAACAGAAGGACTACTAACGTTATAATCACTCAAATTACTAACATGATCAATATTTAAATAACGAATATTCATAGCCGGTAAATGGACAGATTTAGGGTCCAATGACCTTAAATCAGATTCATGACAAGAACAATATATACCACCTAAACGTTGACCATTTTTAACTAAAGAGGCAATCTCAGGATCAGAATAAACATCTTCACTCAGAGAAGCTTTAGTATTCCCTAATAAACAATCACTATCAGATAATAATAGTTCTTCAAAATCAGTAAAACTACTGCCTAAATTACTAAACAATTCAGAATCACAAGACTGCATAAAAGAATGTTTCCTAACGTTAGCTTTTACATCAACATTTGACGTCCTAGGAGTAACAGAATCTCCAGTATTAATACCAGAAGAACTTGTTATATTAGATGTATTAGACGTTGAAGCCACAGCAGAGACTAAAGTTTCATCAATTTGAGTCTCAACAATATTATCATTTGGTATAACTGAAGTTGAAATCTTAGACTCTCCATGCACAAAACTAACTTCAGAAGTAATTACTTTACCTTTAATAAATTCACCATTTTCAGAATAATAACTAGGATAAGTAATCTTAACATCTACTTGTGGACTACCATAAATCTCACCTTGATAAGGTACCTTAGCTAAAAGCTTTTCTCCTAACTCTAAATCTGCATCACTAAAAAAAATCTTTCCGGGATAAATTCCAGACCCGGAAGACAAATCGGCCCCATCTATACAATATACCACATGCATAACATTTAATCTACTCAATACAAAACATAAAACAAATAAACAGTAATCTTTTAAATACCTACAAATAAAACTAAAAAATATATAACTACAAAAACTATTATATTCTCCAGGAAACAAATCACTATCAAACATAAAATATTCTAACTTCTCTTTACTAAATAAAAAAGAGATTCCTTTAACCTCAATTATACTACAAATAAATACAATTATTAAAAATAATAATAATACAAAAATAAATATTAAAATAATATACGAAGGATCAGAAGATAAACGCAAACCCAAACTTGCACGTACTTTAACAGGAATTACCAAACAAATAAATCACGGTAAAGACAATATAAAAATAAAACCTAAAAAAAACAAAGAAGATAACACAGGATTAATACAAACAAAATTATACAAATCAATTATTATATATATTACATCAGAAAATCATTTTATTAACCCTATAATCCAATTGATTGGAAATCAAACATACTAAATATACTAAAGAGTCTAAAGTTTCAACCTGTTTAATGACAATAAACAATACTAATATATACTAAAACTTTTAATAAAGCACCCTTAATCAAAAAACATTATATATTATTAATACTATAGGAACAGAAAAACCCACATTTCAATTATTAAAATTAATAAATCTCTTACCTATGAGAGAATTAGTAATCAAAAACAAAGAATAATAAAAAGATACCAAAAAATACATAAATAGTAAAAAAAACATAAACTTAACTAACAAAAAACCATTACTAATAACTATAAATTCAGAAATAAAAGACAAAGATGGTGGAACTCCTCTATTAGATAAAAATACTAAAGAAAAAAGAATACCCATAATTATTCTAGAACTAAAAAATCTATTTATAAAATAAATTATACGAGTAGACATAGTATGGTAATACTCTCCAATCATATAAAATATTAATGTGGAAGTATACCCATGAGCCAATATTAATATTAAACTACTAACTTTACCACTTATTCTAATAAAAACCAAAGACAATAACAAAAAACCTATATGGGTAACAGAAGAATAAGCAGCCAAAGACTTTGAATCTCTTTGAAATACACAACAAAAAGACCCTAAAATTATACCAAGAAAAGCAATAATAATTCAAATATTATTATGAATAAAATTTATTCTTCCTAAAATACGCAAAAATCCTGCAGTACCTAATTTTAATAATAAGCCAGCCAATAACATTCTAGCTGTAGTAGGAGCTTCTACATGAGCTTTGGGTAACCATAAATGTAAAAAATAAATAGGAAATTTCATTATAAAACTTAACCTCAAGATAAAAAACATTTCTCACCTCAAAAAAAAATCAAAGTATGTTAAAGTAAAATAATAATCACTCTTAAAATAAACAAACAAAAAAGGAAAAGAACAAAAAGAAGCATAGAATATTAAATAATAAGAAGAATTAATCTTCTCAATCTGAGAACCATAACCTAAAATTATTACTAAAATAGGAAATATAGAAAGCTCAAAAAACATATATAACATTATCATATTTCTAGGAATAAAAAACAAGATACAAATAAAAACTAATAATTCTGACAATAACAATAAATTATTATTTTTCTCCCTTATCAAAATAATACCTAAAATAAAAACTCTTATAATTACTAATAAAACATAAGAATAAGAATCTACCACAAAAAATAGCCCTCCCCAAGAAAAATTATTAAAAATCAAAAAAGAAAATAATATTACAAAAAAAAAGAAATATACAGGTTTCATAAACCAAAATAAAGATAACAGCAAAAATTCCAATATAGCTACCTCAACCTTATAATTACAAGTTATAAATTCTAAAATTAAACTATAATAGCTTTAATAAGATCATCAATAAACAAAAACAAATAAAAATAACCATACAACATCAACAAAATGTCAATATAAAATAGCAAATTCTAAACCTAAATGATGATTATAATTAAAATGTGATTTTAGAACACGCAAAAAGTTAAAAGCTAAAAACAAACCACCACACAAGACATGAATACCATGAAACCCTGTAGACAAATAAAAAATAGCCCCATATACACCATCACAAATAGAAAAACTAGCTTCTTTATATTCCATTAATTGAATACATATAAAATAAATTGCTAAAAGACAAGTTAACCCTAATCTATTACTACAACTTTTATTTCTCAAAATCCTATGATGAGCTCAAGTAACAGATACCCCTCTACTCAATAAAATAATAGTATTTAAAAGTGGGACCCCAAAAGGATTAACCAAATCCATACCCATAGGACTTCAACACTCACCTAACTCTTGAGCCGGAGCCAAAACAGCATCAAAAAATACTCAAAAAATACCAAAGAAAAACATAAATTCTCTAAAAATAAATAATAAAACACCGAATTTAAAACCATCTATCACAAAAAAATTATGATAACCACTTAAACCTTCCATAGAAATATCTTTTCCTCAAGCAAAAGAAATAAATAATACTCTTAACAAACAAAAAACAAATATTCACACTAAACCATATTTAAAGAACATAACCAACGAAGTTGTTAAACCTAAAGAAGCAAAAAATAAATAATAAGCATAACTAGACAAACTTAAAATATGAAAATTATGATAAATAACATACTTAATTATCTTTAGAACCTAAATCTAATGTATTTACTATACTATATATGTCAAACTATTTAAAAATTAACTTACTAAATATAAAAACTAACAATATAATTATAACCAAAGAAAAATAAAAAATAGAAAACAAATAACTCAAAGTAGCAAATGGTTCTTCAACCACACACTGCCCTAATCAACTTAAAACTACAGAAACCACAATGAAACTAAACACCAAAAATTTATTTAACACAGTTATACAAGAAGTATAATTATTAATAAAAGCAAAAAAATAAAATAATACAATACTTATTAACAAAGCTAAAACACCTAAAATCTTATTTGGAATAGCACGTAAAATAGCATAAGCAAATAAAAAATATCACTCCGGAACAATATGTACAGGCCTTATTATAGGATCAGCTTCAATAAATATCTCAGGATCACCTAAAATAAAAGGATAAATTAAAGAAAACATAAAAAACAATAATCATATAATCACATTATAAGCATCTTTACCCCAATATTCAGGGGCAAAACAAACTTTATCGTAGTCACCATGACAATAAAGTCTTGAAGTACTTCCTGTATCATGTAAAAAAACTAAATGTAACAAAACTAAAACCAACAAACCCCAAGGCACTAAAAAATGTAATACAAAAAAAAACTTTAATGTAGCTCCAGTAACACCAAAACCACTTCAAATTCAAATAACAATAGTGGGACCCCAAATAGGAATTACCCTTAATAAACTAGTAATAACAACTGCAGCCCAAAAACTTATTTGAGCTCAAACCAAAACATAACCTATAAAAGCTTCTATTATAATTAACAAATACAACGTTAAACCCCTTATTCAAACCTTTCTCAGACGATAACTCATAAAAAACAAACCTTTAAAAATATGTAAATATAAAAAAATAAAAAACAAACTAGCACCATTAAAATGAAAAATTCGAAATAACCAACCAAAATTAACCTCATATATAATATATTGTACACTAGAAAAAGCTAAATTCCTATCTGGTGTATAATAAAAAGCTAAGAAAGTGCCTGTAATAATCTGAAAAAGCAAAATCATACCTAATATACTACCAAAATTTCAACTTAAAGTCAAAGTTTTACTAGAAGGTAAACTAACAACAAGAGAATTTACAAAATTAAAAACATTATTATTAAATTTCAACACTCTCAAAATTCTTAACTGCTTCAAAGTCATATTTTATAATAAACTAAAAGAGTCTAACTGTAATTAAACCCTCTTGCACCAAAAGCAAACATTCTACCTAAACTAAATTACAAATCAAAAAAATAGAAATATTAATTCAACATATTATAGGCAGTCTTCATTTTTTTAACCCTAAAAAAAAGAAAGGGGAGCTCCTGCCTCCTCCTTTCTTAATTATAAAATTAATTAATAAGCTATAAAAATTATAGCAGAAGATTAAAACTTATTAGATTTATAAATAAAAATATAAAAACTAACACAAAATATAAAATTTAACACTTTTCTAAAAAAAGAAATGACCTTAATGATCTAAATTTCAGTTAATAAAAATAAAAAATATCACATGGTAGAAAAACATGGAAAACTTTTTGACATAAAATAACTCATATACCCTAAAAAATAGGCCTAAAAAAAGTGGTCCTGTAAGGTAGGGACCTTATAGCATTCACCAACCATTAGAAATCCTATTGATATGCAAATATCACATATCTAAGAAAAATCAGATACTTTTCCCAAAAACCTCATTTTTGAAAATTCTGAATTTGGCCCTGGGGACACATCTGACACCACACTAAACCAACCATACAAGTTTACCATATCATCATTCTATATAAAAACCCCTTAAAATAAAAACAAACAATAATAAAAAACTAACAAAAGACCTTATGTCAGAAACCAAAACACCTAAAAATATAACAATTTCCAAATCAAAAATAACAAACATTAATATCATAATAAAAAAGTGAATCCTAAAAGAGTTTTGAATCTTACCAACTCTAACAAACCCGCTTTCAAAAGCTCTAATCTTATTTTTTCTGTTATCCTTAATTCTAATCAAAAAATTAACTAAATAAAAAACAAATAACAAAAAAAGAACAAATAATAATAACATTGACAAAACAAAAATCAAAGAATTATCTTTAAAAAATTTAAAATTTCTATAACGTTCCTTTCGTACTAAATATAATAACACTAAGTATTTAACAAGATAAACAATTCTACCTCACGATGAATTAAACTAATATCACGTCAGATTAATTAATAGAAGAACAGTCTAAAACACTAAGTCTTCTCCTCCCTTAGATTATCTGAATACAACATCGATGTAAAACTTACCTTACTATAACAACTAGATCAGGTATGATTTTCTGTTAACTCTGGAGTAATTCATTAAATTATTAATAGTAAATAATAAAACAATTATATAATATTCTGCCCTAGAAAATTTATCAATTAAACAAAAGAATAATTAACAACTGAATTTCCAAAGACTTATCTTTGTTTAAATACATTTATTTTTTCTTAAATAAATATTAAATTCGGTTAAAAAACATAAAAAGAACCAACCAATAACTTCATTCATACTGGAACCCAATAAAAGCACAAATTATTTTGCTACCTTAATGTCCTCACGCTAAGACTGCCATTTAAAAACCTCATAGGGCAGAAGCCAGCTTTATATAAAAGCCTAAGTCTTTAAAAAACATTTGATCAAGATATCAAGTTCTTCAATTATATTTTAATATTAACATTAAATTTAATAAACCTACTAATTTAAAGATTATAAATTCAATATAGTCTTATTGAACTAATATAATAAATTAAACAAATTAAAACAAGGTAAAGTTATGACACTTAAAATTAAAGATACTACAAATCCTTATTACCTTATAATAAAACAATTTATATATAATTTTCTAATATAAAAATAATATACAGTTATAATAAAAGTCGACATATCAACACTAATTATAATAATTTTTATTTTGAAACAATAAAACTAATTATAATTCTACCTTTTATTTCTATTTTTCATTAACTATGAAATTTTCCTCTAATAGTATGCAATACTAACATATAAAACAAAACAATTTAAAGCTCAAAAATCTTTTACATCACAAGTAAATATTTTAAATAAACTAACAAGCTAGATAACTAATCCACAACACCAAAACATCAACTCTTAAAACTATCTAACAAAGTTACCTCTAAAGAAATTGGCATAAAACTATGATTAGCACCACAAATCTCAGAACACTGACCATAAAAAACTCCAACAGTAGGGAATCTATAACACAAAGTACTTAAAATTCCTCTTATAGCATCTAACTTAATAGAAAAAGTAGGAAGAGCTCAAGCATGAATTACATCGGCAGAAGTAATACAAAAACGAATATTAGTATCACAAGGTACTACACAACGATTATCAACTTCTAACAAACGAGGTTCACCTAAATCTAAACTATCAAGAGACTTCATATAGGAATCAAATTCTAAACCTGGAATATCACTAAATTCATAACTTCAATATCACTGATGACCAGTAACTTTAACCGTTAAATTACTATCAAGATTTATTAAACCATAATAATAAAGTAAACTTAAAGAAGGGATTATCTGTATTATTAAAATCAAAGTTGGGAAAACACTACATAATAATTCACCAAATTGATACTCAATTTTCTTACTCTTAAAATAATAATCACTCAAAACCAAAGAAAATAATAAAAAAACTACAAACGTTAAAACACCTAATAACAAACTACAATTAAAATTATGAAATCAATCTACATAACTAGAAAAAAGACTATTTGAAAACATCAAATTATAACCTTGAAAAAAATTACCCATCAAAGGTTACAAACCATTTAATCTGCAATTAAATATACTAACTATACTAAAACCTCTTCACACTAAATATAATAAGGGATTAACACCTTAAGGGTATGAACCTTACAGACTTATATTATCCTACCTTACTAAAAACTAATTAGACAAACTATTAGGACAACTAAAAAATACTTCTGATTGATAACTATGACCAAAAACATAACCTCTTATACTATACTCTGGGGTTGTATTAACAAAATGATCTCTTAATACTAAACGATAACTAAAAAAAGACTCCAATAAAACATAAATAAATAAAAATAAACCAAAAGTTCTAATTATAGAACCATAAGAAGAAATAACATTTCAAACAGAATAAATATCAGGATAATCTAAATACTTACGCGGAAAACCATGTAAACCAGCAAAATGTAAAGGAAAAAAAGTTAAATTTACACCAATAAACATTAAAATAAAAACAACCGTTATTATCAACTTATCATAAACAAAACCTGTGATAAAACTTCATCATAAACTTACTCCAGTAAAAATTCCAAAGACTGCACCCAAACTTAAAACATAATGGAAATGTCTTACAACATAATAAGTGTCATGCAAAATAATATCTAGACTAGAATTAGACAAAACAACACCAGTTAAACCACCAATAGTAAATAAAAAAATAAATCCCAAAACTCATAATAACAAAGGCTGAAAAGTTATATTAACACCATACAAAGTAGCTAACCAACTAAAAACCTTCACTCCCGTAGGTACAGCGATAACCATAGTAGCAGCTGTAAAATAAGCCCGAGAATCTAAATCTATACCTACTGTATATATATGATGAGCTCAGACTACACAACCAATTAAACCAATTCTTAAGATAGCATAAATTATACCAATAAACCCAAAAATATCTTTCTTACCTGTAAGATATAAAGTTGACTGACTAATAATACCAAAAGCTGGTAAAATTAAAATATATACTTCTGGATGCCCAAAGAACCAAAATAAATGCTGATAAACCAAAGGGTTACCACCTGAACTAGGATCAAAAAAAGAAGTATTTAAATTACGATCAGTTAACAATATAGTAATAGCCCCCGCTAAAACCGGTAAAGATAAAACTAACAAGAACACAGTAACAAACACAGTTCAAACAAATAACCTTATATGTTCTAAAGAAATAGAACTTCTACGTAAATTACTTGTAGTAGTTATAAAATTAATACCTCCTAAAATTGAACTCAAACCAGCACAATGAAGACTAAAAATAGCTAAATCTACCCTACTTCCAGGATGACCTAAAGTTCTTAAAGGTGGATAAACAGTTCAACTAGTACCACAACCTATATCTACAAAACACGCATCTAAAATCAAAAATATAGAAGTGGGTAATAACCAAAAACTTAAATTATTAAGACGGGGGAAGCTCATATCAGGAGCTCCTAACATCAAAGGAACTAACCAATTACCAAAACCCCCAATTATTCTAGGTATCACCATAAAAAAAATCATTAAAATAGCATGGGCTGTAATAATAGAATTATACAACTGCCCATTACCTAAAAAAACACCAGGTTTAGCCAATTCTAAACGAATAATTAAAGATAAACTAGTACCTACTATACCAGACCACAAACCAAAAAGAAAATATAAAGTGCCGATATCTTTATGATTAGAACTTTCTAACCAAACAGACAAACCACCTTGATATTTTTTACCAAAATTAACATTAATATAGAAAATCCAAACTTAAAACAATTAAGTAACTTTAAAGTCTAATTTCTAATATAAGGCAGTCTTCATTTTTTTAACCCTAAAAAAAAGAAAGGGGAGCTCCTGCCTCCTCCTTTCTTAATTATAAAATTAATTAATAAGCTATAAAAATTATAGCAGAAGATGTGTAATCTTTTTGGACCGTAACCAAACATAGCTTTATCTATTTAACATCTTACTTCTTCCTAAGGAACTCTACCTTATCAAGATAACATAATAAATTTTACTAAAGAAGTTAAATAATAGTCATTATACCCAAAGGTATTAATAAAAAATAAATTATCTTATTATTATTCTGTAATCATATATTATCCTTTATTCTCAAATTGATTAACCAGTACCCAAAAGACAAAACAGATAAAAACATTAAAAACAATAAGAAAACAACAAAAAAACTATCAATTTTTAAAATCTCACTCAAAGAGAAAATTTTAATAAAAAAAGATATTCTTAGAGGAATATTAAAAAGAATCAAAGTACTTTCCCAATTAAAAAAAGCTAAACTACTATTTTTAGAAAATTTAGGAACTATAAGTATAAACAATAAAAAATAATAAATAAATAAACAAAACACATTAAAAAAAGAAAAAAATAAACCTAACATTAATCAATTAAAAGACTCTGTTGATGATACAATTAATAAATTCTTGTATCCCTTTAGCATAAACATCTGTAAATAACAAATAAACAAACCAAAAAGAAATAAATACACTATATCAGAAGCAAATAACTGTAATAAAACTACCATTAAAGGTAACTTCTGTATAGTTAAAAACCACACTAACCCATAATTAAAAATACTATTAGTAACACTAAAAACCCAAAAGTGAAATGGTGCTACTCCAATCTTCATTATTAAAATAATAAACTGAATATAATTACTAGAAAAAACTAAAAACAACAATCCTAGAGTTTCTTGAATAACAAAATAATTAAAAATTCCTCTATAACTCTTATTTCCTTTATTTAACAAAATAAAAATAATAGTTATTAATAAAAAAATCCTTCATCAAACAATAACATTACTGACTAATATAGCTATTAAAGTTAAATACAAAACGAAAAATAAACAAAATAAAAACAAAAATGAGCAGGTAAATACCTCAAACAAATTTAGAAGACTTGCATTTGACTCATTAGTTGACTTATATCTTCTGCGCTTAAAACAAATGCACTTCTTATGCTATATCAACAAGTAATAAGATGTGGGACACCCATTTCCAAATTAAAAGTTTGGCACTTTAAAATTAAGTTAACATCTCAAAATATAAACCTATAAATTACTCACTTAAGTATAAATATACTAAACGAGAAAAAATATAACTCTGAATAAAAAATACACAACTCTCAAAAGCAATAATTAAAACTGATAATATTACTCCTCTATGTAGAACAAACTCAGCTAATTCATAAACTGCCTCAACCATTAAATGACCAACTAAAATATTAACTGTTAGACGCACAGTTAAAGCTAAAGGACGAGAAAATTCTCTAACCAATTCTACTATTAATATAGTAAAAGTTTTTAAATAGCTATCTCCTTCTTTACTCATAGTAACAGAAAATTTCTCTCTAGAAAATAAAGATAGAAAAGTTCTTAATCAAGCCAATAAAGCATAAGTTAAAGTAAACTCAAATAAACCACAAGGACAAACTGCATAACTAAAATAACCACCAAAACAACAAGTCAATAATATAATAAAAGTAAATACAGAAATAAAATATCTTATAGGTAAAGTATTAGAATAACTAAAAGCTATATTAACTACAGACATAAATTTATCTCTTAAACTTTTCAACATACTAGTTTTAAATATAAACAAAAACTGTAAAACAAAAATAAATAAAAAGAAATCAAATAAATAAACATTATTAATTAAAAAAATAATACAACATAATAGCCTAAAATAATTAAAGAAATAGGTAATAACTTAAATCAAAATAATCTTATCATTAAATCATAACGATAACGGGGAAAAGAACTACGAATAAAAATAAGTAAAGTAAACACTAAAAATCTCATAACTATAGAAAAATTAAAAAATATAACTGAACTTAACACACTAAAAAAAATCAACGATCCATATTCACTCAAAAACAATAAAACAAAAGCTACACTAGAAAACTCAACGTTATAACCACTAACTAACTCACTCTCCCCCTCTGAAAAATCAAAAGGTGCTCGATTTAACTCAGCAATAATCATAATTAAAAAAGGAATATAAACAATTATTAAACTAAAATCAAAACTAGAATTAAAACTAAAAACATTATTATGTACTACTACACACAATACATATAAAGAAAAAGCAATCTCATAAGAAATTCTTTGCCTACTAGCTCGAATAGCCCCTAACATACCATATTTAGACTTACTCACCACACCCCTAATTAAAGTAGTATAAACCGAAAACCCAATCAAACATAAAAAAAATAATACTGAATAATCAAAACTTAAAAAATCAAAAAAATAAGGTAAAACAAATCATTCCATGTATATTACAATAAAAGATACACCCGGAACCAATAAAAAAGATAACTCAGAAGAATTAATAGTAGTTAATTGCTCTTTTTTCAATAACTTAACACCATCTAACAAAGCCTGCAAAAAACCTATAAAACTAACTTTATTAGGACCTAAACGATTTTGTCTTCTTCCTAATAAATGACGTTCATACAAAGTTACAAAAGCAATACTTTGAACAATAAAAATTATCATTAAAATCACTATCAATAATATTAACAACAACAAGAGTACGATACTTTAGATTTACAATCTAACATTTTTAAATAAACTAAACTCTTCATTAAGAGTTAACCTTTTGATCAACAGTCAACAATTCTAATTAAACTAACTCTTAAAAACTACGAAATATAAAATCTCTAAATATGTTTTCAAAACATAATTACTATAGTTCTATTACTAGATTAAGGTTCCCCTAAATCTACTTTACTACAACTTACTCCCCTATAGGCAATTGATGGATGATTTGTACCGCTTCTAGATAATCTTCAAGAATACATAAAGAATTCTTTACTGTCTTTTACATTTTCAATTTAAGTACTAACTTAAATATCCACATTATACAATATTGTAGGTCAAATATCACTTAAATCATATACCAGGTATATATCTGTTTTTATAGATAACAATATCTTTAACTATAATCTTCAAGAATATACTAAACGATCATACATGAATCAACAGACTAAGTAGTTAATGAGGGTTCTCAATTATTACTCAACCTCCAAAGATAATTTAGAAAGCCTGCCAATATCCTTACAGTTTAAATACAACTTTACTCCTGCTCTTTTAATTTTTGTCTAATTAAGTACTAATCTAATTCGTTCGTCAAAACTTAAAACTATGAAAATACACTAACCAATAATCCTAATTTCACCTAAGATTATTAAAGTCACAAATAAAAATCTCATAGTTAACATCAATTAGAGTACAAGCTTTAACAAGTGTAGCCGATTATTCTGGAACTAGTATTATACAAGCGATAAATTGCCGGGGTAAATATTCATTGCCCACTAAGTAAATCAAATTTAGATAATACCATTTTAAACCATCCTAAACTATGATCAAATTTTAAAACTCTGAAAGAAAACTTCATAAGATAAATCCACCCTTTCTTCGAAAAAGAAAAATACTAATTATACTATTATCTCAAAATACAGACTAAAATTTCCAATTTTGAAGATTGATAGTTTAAACTTAACTTATATCTGTCTAGAAAACACAATTATCATCACCATAAAATTTAATATTTCCTACCATAACTACTATACCTAAAACCCTAGAAATAACAGAAAAACATATAAAATAAAAAAATATCATCTCAGAAATAACACCAGAAAAAGATAAAAATAAACTTAACTTAATGAACTCCAAAGAAATTAAAATAAAAATTAATCGTTGTCACTTAAAAAACAACATAAATAATCTAATAAACATAAAAATAATCAAATTTAAAACTTACGTAAAGCTCCAGAAAAACCTAAAAAATATCTTCTAAAGTTTATAAAAAATAACAACATTATTACCACATAAAAGAAAATAAATCAATAAACACTAAAATAAAAACCCGTTATTCTTAAATAACTTAATTCAGGTATAAAACTCGGAACTAAAAATAAAAAGGATAAAACAAAACAAAAAACAGATAAATAACCTTTAGAAATACTAATCTTAGAAAGACTAGAAAAATAAACCAAAATCACAAAGACTCCTCTTAAAAACAATAAACATACAAAATATGAAAACCAAACATGTATACCAAAAGATATCAAAGGAGTCCTAAAAATTAAAGAAAATACTAAAAAGAACCTACTCTTTATAGGATCAAAATTCAAATAACTCAAAACACTAAACACTAAAGACACAACAAAAAAGAACCAAAACAAAGAATTTTTCAACCTATTCATTGTAAGTGAATTATTCTAATAAACTAAAAATTCAAAGAATGTAAAACCAGCACCTTCCCCTTTGCGGCTAATACATTGCTTAAGATAACCTTAAAAACAAGCATTATTTAACCATCTCCCAAATAGTTAAACATCAACAAACAAAAATCAGCAACCAATCTTAGTAACCCAAATACTATATTTTAATTAAACTACTTACTG